AAAAATAATATTTTAATAATGTAAATAGATGCGTTTTGGGACCACTAATTACCCAGCTCGAGGCTTTCCTGTTTCCGGGGGGTTTTCAGGATTAAATGATAGTTTTCGAGTTTAGGGGGGTAGGGGGGTTTAACCCGCAAAAGCCGAGGGGGGCGTGTCTTAGGTATCTTAGGAGTAGTAACAAACTATTTATGCTCATGATATCGGTTATGCAATTCTTCTATTCGTATCTTAAATCACTTCACTATAATACAAGAATTCAAGAAAATGTACCCCCTTGTCTGTTAACCTTCGCGCTGCACTGTGAAATGCAAAATGAAAGGAGAAAAAAAAAAAATAACCATGTCCATTAGAAAGAACGCCCGGCATGTGGCTTCGCACCTGATTAGTACTCCACCAGGAATCAATGCAAGCGTCAGGGAAAGAATGGGGATCGATTATCAATCAATGGCCCTGAAGTAGGAACCAAATGCCAGTAATAGTTCATTCGGTACTACCCCCACGATTAATGTCCCTGACCATCATGAGTAGGCTGTCCAAAGCCTAAACCAAATGGCTTCTCCTCGCATCTGAAAATATGTGAATTTCATGGTTTGCTGATTACTTGCGTGGATGGTTATTTTCAATTTTATTTCCTTATCCAGTTTGTTAATTAGTTAAACCTGTAACATCTCGTTTTCGATTTTTGGTTATATTTTAAGGTGTGTAACTGGTACTCCTCTTAATATGGTGATGTATGAATGGTCAAAGTCTATTAATGTTGATTATACATATATGTCCTTAATAATTATATATATGCTATATATATATATATGGTATTATTACATATATGTCTTCAGGGAATAGTTAAATTCAGAATGCTAGCTTTGGGAGCTAGTGGTGGGAGTTAAAATCTCCCTTCCTTGAGCGGCGGGGAGGATTTTAACCTCCGGCGGCCGGCTTACAAGACCGGTGCTCTGGCATCTGAGCTACAGCCGCAAGCTGTTTGAAGAAGTTTATTTTCCAGTAGGCCGGCAAGTGGGAAGAGGGCAAGGAAAATAGAGAAGTATAGTACAGAGGCAATTTGGCCGATAATAATGTACGGGTGCTCTACAGGCATGCCTCCGATTCAGGTGAGAATAATCACATCAGCTACAAGGGTCCAGAAGATAAACTGTGAAAGTGGGCGGAAGGTTAGGCTTCGCTGTTTTGAAGTGTGAAGAAATGGCACAAGCATAAGAACAAGAATAGATGCTAGAAGTGCAAGAACTCCCCCAAGTTTGTTAGGAATAGACCGTAGAATTGCGTAAGCAAACAGGAAATATCATTCAGGTTTAATATGAGGGGGTGTAACAAGGGGGTTGGCAGGTGTGAAGTTGTCAGGGTCCCCAAGGTAGTTTGGAGAAAAGAGGGCAAGGGTTGTAAGGCCTAACAGCATAAGAGAAAAACCTAAGAGGTCTTTGTAAGAGAAGTAGGGGTGGAATGGGACCTTGTCTGCATCTGAGTTTAGGCCTGCTGGATTATTGGAACCCGTTTCATGAAGGAATAGTAGGTGAAGAATGGTGACGGCCAGGATGACAAAGGGGAAGAGGAAGTGGAATGCGAAGAATCGAGTGAGGGTTGCATTATCTACTGAAAAGCCCCCTCAGATTCATTGTACCAGGGTTCCTCCAACGTAGGGGACGGCGGAGAGTAGGTTAGTAATGACAGTTGCACCTCAGAAGGACATTTGTCCTCATGGAAGGACGTAGCCAACAAAGGCAGTTATCATCACTAAAAGAAGGAGGACTACTCCAATATTTCAAGTCTCTTTGTAAAGGTAGGATCCGTAATATAGGCCTCGTCCAATGTGCAGGTAAATGCAGATAAAGAAGAAAGAGGCTCCGTTGGCATGTATATTTCGGATTAGTCATCCAAAGTTAACATCTCGGCAAATATGTGCAACGGAGGAGAAAGCTGTGGCAATATCGGAAGTGTAGTGTATTGCTAAGAAAAGGCCTGTGAGAATTTGAGCAATAAGGCAGAGCCCTAGCAATGAGCCAAAGTTTCATCAGGCGGAGATGTTTGAAGGGGCGGGGAGGTCGACAAGTGCGTCATTTGCGATTTTAAGTAGGGGGTGGGACTTCCGTAGGCTGGTCATTAAGCTTTCCTGTAGTTGAATTACAACGGTGGTTTTTCAAGTCATTAGTCCTGGTTAAAATCCTGGCAGGAATGATGAGCTTAGTTACTTTTCTGTTTATGCTTGGTGTGATTGCGGGGGCTGTTGGGGTAGCTTCCAATATTGGGCCCCAGTTCGCGGCTCTTGGGGTAGTCTGTATGGCTGGGATGAGTTGTGGGATGCTGGTTTCTCATGGGGCGCCCTTTCTGGCGCTAGTTCTATTTTTAATCTATCTGGGGGGAATGCTTGTAGTGTTCGCCTACTCAGCAGCATTGGCCGCTGATCCCTATCCTGAAACTCTAGGGAGCCGGGAGGTTGGGGGTAAGGTGTTAGTGTATGTTCTAGGGGCAGGACTAGCTGTGTGGTACTTCTTGTTTGGTGGAGGAGAAGGGCTTGCTTTGGAGGGGGGTGATTCTGGGGAGTTCTCACTGGGCCGAGGGGACATCACGGGGGTGGCAGACTTATACTTTTCGGGAGGGGGGATGCTTGTGATTAGTGCCTGGACCCTTCTGTTAACGCTGTTTGTGGTACTGGAGGTCTGCCGGGGGACAAGTCGGGGGGCTCTTCGCGCTGTTTAGGGGTTAATAAGAAGAACTGCCATCATCAGGGTTAAAAAGAATAGGGCAAGGAAGGTCTTGATTATACCTTGTTGCATGTTGCTGGTTGAGGTAATCAGGGGAAGATTTGTTGTGTAAATAGCTTTTGGGCCTGACTTCTCTAGCCATGTCTGGTCTACTGTCTGGGCGGCAATAAACTGGCCTAATAAAAGATTAACTTTCGGGGGAAGACGATGCATGACTGCTGGGAAGAAGCCTAGTATGTTTGAAAAGTGGTGCAGGGAAAGGTTAGGGGTGGGCTTAAATTGTTTTGAGGTAAGACTAGCAAGCTCAAGAGCAGTTAATAGGCCTAAGATGGTAACAATAAGGGCAGCTAGTTTAAGTGCAGGGGCCATGGTCATAACAGGGGTTTTTGGGAGTACAATGTTTGATGTAATCAGTAGGCCCGCAATAATGCTTCCTCATGAAAGACGTTTGATTGGGTTAATAACTAAAGGGTTGTTTTCATTGATTGGGGAGAAAGAGTTAAACCGAGGGTGCCCCATAGAAACAAAGAAGACAACTCGAAGGCTATAAATTGCTGTAAAAGAAGTGGCCAAAAGGGTGAGTGTAAGGGCCCAGGCATTGATGTGGGATGTGTTTAGGGCTTCAATAATAGCATCCTTGGAAAAGAAGCCTGCAAGGAAGGGAGTGCCTGTTAATGCTAGGCTCCCAATTGTTAAGCAAGAGGAGGTGAAAGGGGTGAGATGGTGCATGCCCCCTATTTTGCGGATATCTTGTTCATCATTTAAGCTGTGAATAATGGACCCTGAGCATAGAAAGAGCATGGCTTTAAAAAAGGCATGTGTACAAATGTGCAGGAAGGCCAAGTGGGGCTGGTTTAGGCCAATAGTGACCATTATTAGGCCTAGTTGGCTTGATGTGGAAAAAGCAACAATTTTCTTAATGTCATTTTGTGTTAGGGCACAAGTGGCAGTAAAAAGAGTGGTTAGTGCACCCAGGCAGAGGCATACTGTGAGAACAGTTGGGTTACTGTCCATTAGAGGGCTTGTTCGGATGAGCAAGAAAATGCCTGCTACAACCATGGTACTGGAGTGTAGTAGGGCAGAGACCGGAGTAGGGCCCTCCATGGCCGAGGGAAGCCATGGGTGAAGCCCAAATTGAGCAGATTTGCCAGTGGCTGCAACGACTAGCCCAAGAAGGGGGAAAGTCAGGTCCAGGCTTTGGGTTGTTGAAAAGATTTGTTGAAACTCTCAGGAGTTTAAGTTGGTTGCTATTCATGCTATAGCAAAAATAAGGCCAATGTCCCCGACCCGGTTGTATAGGACAGCTTGGAGGGCTGCTGTGTTAGCATCAGCTCGCCCATACCATCAGCCGATAAGGAGGAAGGACATGATCCCTACTCCCTCTCATCCAATAAAGATTTGGAACATGTTGTTCGCAGTGACAAGAATAATTATTGCAATGAGAAAGGTGAGGAGGTATTTAAAAAATCGATTGATATTGGGGTCTGCATGCATGTACCAAAGTGCAAATTCAAGGATGGACCATGTGACATACAGGGCAATAGGGGTAAAAATGAGGGAGTAAAAATCAAATTTTAGGCTAATGTTGATATCAAAAATTAGAGTATTTATTCAAGACCAGGTTGTAATGATTGTCTCAGCCCCCTCTGTCAAGAAGACAAATAAGGGGAGAAGGCTAACAAAAAATGCTAGTTTTACTGCTGTCTTGACCTGAGACCCTGCTCAGTCAGAGCTCTTTGGGGCGGGGGAGAATGTTGTTAAAAGGGGATATGACAAGAGAGCAAAGATAATCAGTAATGAGGATGTTATTATTAGAGGGGTGGAGTGCATAGCTTTTACTTGGATTTGCACCAAGAGTTTTTGGTTCCTAAGACCAACGGATGAGCTATTATCCTTTAAAAGCATTCGAGGGAGCTCCGGAATCCAACCGAGGGCGCAAGGGTTAGCAGTCTATGTTGCTGGCAAGCCTCTCTCGGTGGGCAAGAGGGGTTTAACCCCTGTCCTTAGAATCACAATCTAATGTTTTTGTTAAACTATGCCTACAGAAGGTCCAGCCTCAGATTAGCTCGGGCTTAAGGATTAGAAGAAGAAGGGGAACAAGGTGAAGGGTTAACAGGAGGTGCTCTCGTGTGTGGGAGGGGTCTAAGGCAATAATATGATTAGGCACTGGGCCTCGTTGTGTTATGAGGAACATGTAGAGGGAGTACCCTGCTGTAATCAGGGTGCCAAGGCCTGTCAGGGCAAGTGTAAGTCAAGATCAGTTAAATAAGGAGGTGATGATTATTAGTTCTCCCATTAGATTTGGAAGGGGTGGAAGGGCCAGGTTGGCAAGGCTAGAAATAAATCATCAGGTTGTTATGAGGGGGAGAACTATTTGCATTCCTCGAGCTAACACTATAGTTCGAGTGTGTGTTCGCTCGTAGTTGGTGTTGGCAAGGCAGAAGAGTGCAGAAGAGGTGAGACCGTGGGCGATCATTAAGATGAGGGCGCCCGTAAATCCCCAGGGGGTTTGGATTAAAATGCCTCCTGCAACCAATCCCATATGTCCGACCGAGGAGTAAGCGATAAGGGATTTCAGGTCCGTTTGTCGAAGGCAGATCGAGCCTGTTATAAGAATACCCCACAAAGCTAGGATGATAAAGGGGTAGCTAAGTTCTGCTGTAAGGGGCTCGAGCATAATTATTATGCGCATCATACCATAGCCCCCTAGTTTTAGTAGGACAGCTGCTAGGACCATGGAGCCTGCAATTGGGGCTTCTACGTGGGCTTTGGGAAGTCAAAGGTGTATGCCATAGAGTGGCATTTTAACTAGGAAGGCAATGAGGCAGCCTGCTCACCACAGCTTGTCTGCTGTGGATAAAAGAGGAAATCCGGGAGCATACTGTAGGGTCAGTAGAGAGAGGGTCCCAGTGGTGTTTTGGAGAAGGAGAAGGGCTACAAGCAGGGGGAGAGATCCGGCGAGGGTATAGAATAAAAAGTAGGTACCCGCATTTAGGCGTTCAGTTTGGTTCCCTCAGCGTGTAATTAAAAGGAGGGTAGGGACAAGGGTTGCTTCAAATATTACATAAAACAAAATGACTTCTGTGGCCGAGAAGGCTATAATTAAAAAAATTTGTAGGGAGACAAGAAGTAGAATATAGGTACGCTGTCGATTGAGGGGTTCTAACGCAGTATGATTCTGACTGGCAAGAATCATTAATGGTAGAAGTCAGCAGGTGAGGACTAGGAGCGGGGAAGAAAGGGGGTCTAATGCCATGAAGTGGTTTAGTGAGGACCACCCTGTGCTGGCAGAGGTTGCTAGCCAGGATAAGCTGATAAGTGCAATCACTAGGCTGTGGCCGAGGGCTGTTGGTCAAAGAAGGTTTTTAGGTGAGAGCCAGGCAGTTGGAACTAGCATAATTGTTGGGATGAGAATTTTTAGCATTTTAGTAGATTTAAGCTTTGTAGGTGGTCTGTGCCATGTGTTCGAGCCGTGGCTACTAGAAGTGCAAGGCCTGCGCTGGCTTCACATGCAGAGAAGGCGAGCAAGAGCAGGGGAGAAGCTGAAAAGCTCAATATATCAAGGTGCATTGTTCATGTAGAGAGTGCTACAAAGAGGGAGAGTATCATTGCTTCAAGGCAAAGGAGCGCTGAAAGCAGATGAGTTCGGTAAAATGTCAGGCCTGCTAGAGCCATCATAAATGTTAAGGAAGATGTAAATTGTGCAGGGGTCATTAGGTAATTGTGGACTTTAACCATGAGCTTTTGAGCCGAAATCAAATATTTTTATTAAACTAATTACCTATTCAGCTCATTCAAGGCCCCCTTGGAGTCACTCATAAATTAGCCCAACAGTTAGAAGAACAAGAACGAATGAGGCTCAGAAGAAAGTAGCTGTAGGGGCCGGGAGTTGGTCCCCTCAGGGGAGGGGAAGTAATAAGGCAATTTCAAGATCAAACAGCAGAAAGAGAATAGCTACAAGAAAAAATCGTATGGAGAAGGGTAGCCGGGCAGAGCCAACTGGGTCAAAACCGCACTCGTAGGGGGAGAGCTTCTCTTGGTCGGGGGTAATTAGGGGTAGTCAAAAAGATACAGTTGCTAGAATAGTTGAAAGAGCAATGGCAATAAAGATCACCGTTATAATTAAGTTCATTATCTCTCCTTGGATTTTAACCAAGATCGTGTGATTGGAAGTCACTTATACTGTCTTTGTACTAGAAAGATATGAGCCTCATCAGTAAATAGAGATGTACAGGAAAAGTCAAACAACGTCGACGAAATGTCAATATCAAGCTGCTGCCTCAAATCCGAAGTGATGTTCAATCGTAAAGTGGTAGTTGATTTGTCGCAGGAGGCAGACTGCAAGGAAGGATGTTCCAATGATTACGTGGAGTCCATGAAAGCCTGTTGCCACAAAGAAGGTGGAGCCATATACTCCATCTGCAATTGTAAAGGGGGCCTCGTAGTATTCCATTCCCTGTAGGAATGTGAAGTAGCCCCCCAGCAGAATGGTTAGGGCAAGTCCTTGAATGGTCTGTTTCCGTTCCCCCTCTATGATGCTGTGGTGTGCTCATGTAACTGTTACACCAGAGGCAAGAAGTACAGCAGTATTAAGTAGGGGTACGCCAAATGGGTCGAGAGGGGTAATACCTGATGGGGGTCAGCAGCCTCCAATTTCAGGGGATGGGGCGAGGCTAGAGTGAAAGAAAGCTCAGAAGAATCCTAAAAAGAAGAAAACTTCTGAAGTAATGAATAAAATTATACCGTACCGAAGGCCTTTTTGTACAGGGGGTGTATGATGTCCTTGATATGTGCCTTCTCGTACAATATCTCGTCATCACTGGTATATTGTTAGTAGAAGAAGAACTGTGCCTAGGGCTATTAATGAAGTGTTGTTGTAGTGGAACCAAATGGCAGTGCCAGAGGTTACTAAGAGAGCAGCAACTGCTCCGGTAAGAGGTCATGGGCTGGGGTCTACTATGTGGAATGCGTGTGCTTGGCGGGCCATTAAACGTTCTCTTGTAGGTAGAGACTAAGAAGAAGTACAAAGACATATGCTTGGATTATTGCAACTGCAACTTCTAGTACTGTGAGCAGAAGGAGAACGACTGAGGTAAGGAGTGCAACAGTTGGTATTATTGAAATTAAAACAAAAGCGGCTGTAGCAATTAATTGTATTAGTAGATGACCAGCGGTCAAATTAGCAGTAAGTCGAACCCCAAGTGCGAGTGGTCGAATGAATAGGCTAATGGTTTCGATGATGATAAGCACTGGAATGAGAGGAACTGGAGTGCCTTCTGGTAATAGGTGTCCCAGGGCAGCTGTGGGTTGATTTCGTAGGCCAATTAGTACAGTTGCTAGTCACAGGGGCACAGCAAGTCCTATGTTGAGGGAAAGTTGGGTTGTAGGGGTAAAAGTATATGGGAGGAGGCCTAGCATGTTTAGTGACAGAATAAATACTATTAGAGATGCTAAAATCAGGGCTCAGTTATGGCCTCCTACATTTATTGGGGAGAGTAGTTGGGATGTAAAGCGGTTGAGGAATCAGCCTTGAAGGGTAAGCATACGGTTATTTAACCATCGGTGGGCAGGTGATGGGAACAGAAGTCAAGGTAGAACAAAAGCAAGACCCATTAGGGGGATGCCTAGATATACGGGGCTTATAAACTGGTCGAAGAAGCTTGTTATCATGGTCAGGTTCAGGGGTCTGTTTTGGCAATCTGGGTGCTTTGGGGGGTAGGATCATTTGGGAATGTGTGATTAAGCACTTTTGGGACGACAATTGTAAGGAAAACAAGTCAGGAGAAAACTAGGATGGCAAATCAGGGGGCAGGGTTTAATTGGGGCATGCCACTAAGGATGTTTGGGGGACATCACTCCTCAGCTTAAAAGGCTGATGCTATAACCCATTTTAGCTTCTTAGTGAGGCGTCTTCGAGTATTAAAGTTGACCATTCTTGGAAGTATTTTAGAGGAACGGCTTCTACTACAATAGGTATAAAGCTGTGATTAGCCCCACAAATTTCAGAGCATTGCCCATAAAAGACTCCTGGGCGAGAGGCAATGAATGCTGTTTGGTTAAGCCGTCCTGGAACAGCGTCCATTTTTACTCCGAGGGCAGGGACAGCTCATGAGTGGAGGACGTCTTCTGCAGTAACTAGTACTCGAACAGGAGCTTCTGTTGGAACTACCATTCGATGGTCTACTTCTAAAAGTCGGAATTGTCCAGGGGTTAGGTCTTGTGTTGGCACTATATATGAGTCAAAGGCAATTTCTTGGTAGTCAGTATATTCATAGCTTCAGTATCATTGGTGGCCAATTGCTTTTACTGTTAGGTGGGGGCTATTAATTTCGTCTATTAGGTATAAAATACGTAGGGAGGGAAGGGCAATGAGAATGAGGATAATTGCAGGAAGAATTGTTCAAATAATTTCAATTTCTTGGGAGTCCAGAATATACATATTTGTTAAGCGAGTAGTTACTATTGCAACAATAATGTAAAGAACAAGGGTGCTGATGAGAAAAACAATTATTAGGGCGTGGTCGTGGAAATGAAGAAGTTCTTCTATTACAGGTGATGCTGCATCTTGAAATCCTAATTGTGAGGGGTGGGCCATAAATAAGATACGCGGGAGTTCCGCCCGCGATTCTGCCTTGACAAAGCAGTGTATTGAGTGCTATACTAGTATCTTATTAAGAAAGTGACAGAGGGGTTATGTGGCTGGCTTGAAACCAGCATACGGGGGTTCGAGTCCTCCCTTTCTCGTTAAGAAGCTTGTTGAATTTGAACGAATGCAGGCTCCTCAAACGTGTGGTAAGGGGGAGGGCAGCCATGCAGTCATTCAATATTTGTAGCTGTGAGTTCAACTCCTGCTACAACCCGTTTGGCAGCAAACGCTTCTCAGATAATAAACAGGAACATGATTACAGCAGTTAATGAAATAAGTGAGCCTAGAGATGAGACAGTGTTTCATAGTGTATAGGCGTCTGGGTAATCGGAGTAACGACGTGGCATGCCTGCGAGCCCAAGGAAGTGTTGAGGGAAGAAGGTTAAGTTTACACCAACAAACATTACGCCAAAGTGGATTTTAGATCATGTACCGTGAAGAGTATAGCCTGAAAACAGGGGGAATCAGTGAACAAATCCGGCCATAATTGCAAATACAGCTCCTATTGATAGGACATAGTGGAAGTGGGCTACGACATAGTATGTGTCATGTAGTATAATGTCTAGGGATGAATTAGCCAGAACAATCCCTGTTAGGCCTCCTACAGTAAAGAGGAAAATAAAACCAAGGGATCAGAGAAGTGGGGTTTCTCATTTAATTGCTCCCCCGTGAAGAGTTGCAAGTCAGCTAAATACTTTTACACCTGTAGGAATGGCGATAATCATTGTGGCAGATGTGAAGTAAGCACGTGTGTCAACATCCATTCCAACCGTGAACATGTGGTGGGCTCATACAATAAATCCTAGTAGTCCAATGGCCATCATGGCTCACACCATTCCTATATAGCCAAAGGGTTCCTTTTTGCCTGCATAATAAGCAACAATGTGTGAGATTATTCCGAACCCTGGAAGAATCAGAATATATACTTCAGGATGCCCAAAGAATCAGAATAAGTGTTGGTAGAGGATAGGATCCCCTCCTCCAGAAGGGTCAAAGAAGGTGGTATTAAGGTTTCGATCAGTTAAAAGCATTGTAATTCCAGCTGCAAGGACAGGGAGGGAAAGTAGTAGCAGCACAGCTGTAATTAGCACGGCTCAAACAAATAGAGGGGTTTGGTATTGTGAAATTGCCGGGGGCTTCATGTTTAGAATGGTGGTGATAAAGTTAATAGCCCCGAGAATAGAGGAAATACCAGCTAAGTGGAGTGAAAAGATGGTTAGGTCTACGGAAGCCCCGGCGTGTGCTAAGTTGCCTGCTAGAGGGGGGTAGACTGTTCACCCTGTTCCAGCCCCTGCCTCAACTCCTGATGAGGCGAGGAGTAAGAGGAAGGAAGGGGGAAGAAGTCAGAAGCTCATATTGTTCATTCGAGGGAAAGCTATATCGGGAGCTCCAATCATTAGTGGGATGAGTCAATTTCCGAAGCCTCCAATCATGATTGGTATTACTATAAAGAAAATTATTACAAAGGCATGGGCAGTAACAATGACGTTGTAGATTTGGTCGTCACCAAGAAGGGCTCCTGGTTGACTTAGTTCGGCACGAATTAATAGGCTTAAAGCAGTTCCTACTATTCCGGCTCAAGCACCGAAAATAAGGTATAGGGTGCCAATATCTTTGTGATTGGTTGAAAAGAATCAGCGTGTGATTGCCACAGGTAAAATGGCTGAGTGTGTAAGCGGTGGGTTGTAGCTCCATGAACAGAGGTTTAAGTCCTCTTTTTACCAAGCCTTGAGGTGTTTTACATATAAGATTGCAAATCTTGAGTAGCAGAGTAACGCCTGCCGGGGCTTTCCCCCGCCTCTTTCTCCCCCCGGGAGGCGGGGGAAAGTAGATGGATGCCCGCTGGTTTGGGCGCTTAGCTGTTAACTAAGAGTTTGATGGATCGAGGCCTTCCCGTCTAGAAAGGCTTTAGCTTAATTAAAGTGTCTGTTTTGCATGCAGAAGATGTGGGTTAGTGTCCCGCAAGTCTTAGGTCAGGGGCTGGGGGAATTTCACCCTCGCTTAAGGCTTTGAAGGCCTTTGGTCTAGTATTAACCTAAGCCCCTTAGATGGTTAAGAGGGCTGTGATTGCAGGGGCAAGGGGGAGAAGAAAGAGTGCGGACAAAGCTGTTAATGACATAAAAAGAGTAGATTGAGTGCTAGGGTGCCGCCATGAGACAGTTCCCGCTAGATTGTTAGGGGATACAGTCAGTGTTATTGCATATGATAAGCGAAGATAAAAGTAAAGGCTTAGAAGAGCGGTAAGTGCTGCTAGGACTGCTGTTATTGGGAGGTGTTGCTTGGATAGCTCTTGAAGAATTAATCACTTTGGCAAGAAACCTGTCATTGGCGGGAGGCCCCCCAGGGAGAGAAGGAGAAATGGGGCTAATGCTGTGATGAGAGGGGCCTTTGTCCAAGAGGTTGCAAGGGAGTTAATGCTCTTAGCATTGTTGTAGTTGAAGATAAGGAAAGTTGAGGTTGTCATAACAATATAGGTGATTAAGGCAAGAATAGTTAAGTTGGGGGCAAACTGGACAATAATAATCATTCATCCAAGGTGGGCAATTGACGAGTATGCCAAGATTTTCCGAAGCTGTGTTTGGTTAAGCCCTCCCCATCCTCCAACAAGGGTGGAAGCGAGACCTATTAAAATAAGCAGGTCTTGATTATATGAAGGAATCTGAAGTAGCAGGCTAAATGGGGCAAGTTTTTGTCATGTGGACATAATTAACCCTGTGGTGAGATCCAGGCCTTGTAAGACCTCTGGCAGCCAGGTGTGCAATGGGGCAAGCCCGATTTTAAGCGCTAGAGCCAGTAGGACTATTGTGGTCGGGAGGGGGTGGGACATCAGGGTAATGTCTCATTGTCCTGTAAGTCATGCATTTGTAATGCTGGCAAATAAAAGGGTAGCAGCTGCTGTGGCTTGGGTAAGAAAGTACTTTGTTGCTGCTTCTGTGGCTCGGGGGTGGTGGCCCTGAGCCATAAGTGGAATAATCGCAAGTGTATTAATTTCAAGGCCCATCCATGCAAGGAGTCAGTGGGTGCTGGAAACCGTAATTGCAGTTCCTAGTAGAAGGCAGGAGTAGAGGAAAATTATAATGTAGGGATTCATTAGCAAAGGAAGGAGTCTAACCAACATGTTTGGGGTATGGGCCCAAAAGCTTATTTTAGCTGACTTTACTAGGAAGTAGTGTAGTGGAAGCACTAAGAGTTTTGATCTCTTCAGGTAGGGTTCGAGTCCCTTCTTTCTAAGGAGTTGGGGGGATTTTAACCCCCATGATTCACTCTATCAAAGTGGCCCTTTAATTCAGGCACAGCTCCCTTAGGTTTGCGGAGGGAGCCCTACAAGTGCTAATGGTAGAGCAAGATGTCAGATCACAAGTGCAAGTGTTAAGGGGAGAAAGTTTTTTCAGATGAGGTGTATGAGCTGATCATATCGGAAGCGGGGGTAGGATGCTCGAACTCATAAAAATATAATGGAGAGAAAGGCTGCTTTTGCTATCAGGTTAATAGCTGTAACTTCAGGGAAGTGCGGAAAGTGGGAGGCTCCGAGAAATAAAGTGGCAGAAAGGGTGTTCATAAGTAAAATGTTAGCATATTCTGCAAGGAAGAATAGCGCGAAAGGTCCTCCCGCATATTCAACATTAAAGCCCGAAACGAGCTCAGACTCTCCCTCTGTAAGGTCAAAAGGTGCTCGATTTGTTTCTGCTAGTGTGGAAATATATCATATTGCAGCAAGAGGTCATGCTGGAAATAGCAGTCAGATGCTCTCTTGGGCTGTGCTAAAAGTCTGTAAAGTAAAACCACCAGTAAAAATGATAACACTTAATAAAATAAGTCCCAGGCTCACTTCGTAGGAGATGGTCTGTGCAACGGCACGGAGGGCACCAATAAGGGCATACTTTGAGTTGGAGGCCCACCCCGAGCCCAGAATAGAATAAACTGCGAGGCTGGAAAGTGCCAGAATAAAGAGAATATTCAGATTTAGGTCTGTAACTGGATGGGGCAGTGGCATGGGGGCCCATAGTGTCAAGGCAAGAGTAAGAGCCAGAATGGGGGCTACCAGAAAAAGGACAGGGGAGGCTGTAGAGGGTCGTACTGGCTCCTTGATAAAAAGTTTTACTCCGTCGGCAATGGGCTGAAGGAGTCCATAAGGGCCAACAACATTTGGGCCCTTTCGTAACTGCATGTAGCCTAGTACTTTTCGTTCAAGAAGAGTAAGGAAGGCAACAGCAAGAAGTACGGGGACAATGTATGCAAGGGGGTTGAGAATGTGTGTTAGGATAATAGCAGTCATAGTTGAAGAGAAGATTTGAACTTCTGTTTAAAGGGTTTAGGCCTTTTGCACTTCTCCGGGCTCTGCCACCTCAACTTGCCTTTTTCTTTTGCTATGGGGGTGCACCCCTTTACCTATTTTAGTTGTCTACAATAGGTAGGGGTGAGGCATGCCACAAGCATAGGCCTCCCCTTTTCGGTCCTTTCGTACTAGAAAAGAGCACTTCATAGATAGAAACTGACCTGGATTTCTCCGGTCTGAACTCAGATCACGTAGGACTTTAATCGTTGAACAAACGAACCCTTAATAGCGGCTGCACCATTAGGATGTCCTGATCCAACATCGAGGTCGTAAACCCCCTTGTCGATATGGGCTCTAGAAGGGGATTGCGCTGTTATCCCTAGGGTAACTCGGTCCGTTGATCGGTCTTGCCGGATCTTTTAGGTCAGAAATTCTGTTAGCTGGAGCTGTCGCTCTGGCTTTGAGGGCTAAATCCCTGTTCCTCATGGAGGATATCTGCTCCTCCGCGGTCGCCCCAACCAAAGACATAAGAGCAGACTCCAGCTGAGTTAGTTTGTTTATCCATTTGTCTCTCTCTGGGCTGCTTTTTGTCTGAAGCTCCATAGGGTCTTCTCGTCTTATGGGTGTATTCCCGCTTCTGCACGGGAAGATTAATTTCATTGACTAGAAAAAGGAGACAGCTTAACCCTCGTTATGCCATTCATACAGGTCTTCATTTAAAAGACAAGTGATTACGCTACCTTCGCACGGTCAAAATACCGCGGCCGTTAAACTAGTGAGTCACAGGGCAGGCGGGACCTCTTATATTTTTATAGCAAGAGGCGATGTTTTTGGTAAACAGGCGGGGTCAGTGTTTGCCGAGTTCCTTCTTTTTCCTTTGGTCTTTCCTTTGGCACTCCTGTGTGGGGTTAACACTTTTCCTTGAGCTCTTTTCTTGTTTAGTTTGCACGGCTCAATGCCCTCTTTAGTTGGGGGTGTTATTTGTCAGTGCATGTTCGTTCTGATGTACACAGGTGCGAGGAGAGGGGCTTGGGCCTCTTATTACTCATACTAGCAGAATCGCTTCCCTGTTTGCAGGGAAAGGCCTACTAGAATAATTAGGGGCTTAAGATTGTAATATCAAAATTATAAGTAGAAGAATACTAGAGCTTTAACGCTTTCTATATGGATGGCTGCTTTTAGGCCCACCAGTGTATCTTGCTTTACTGTATTTGGATCTTTAGCCTTCTATAAAAGTTGTATCTGTTTTCAAACGGGCTGTCCCCCTTTTGAATAACTCCAAAAAATTCTTGACATCACTCTGAGGCCTTAGGCAGGCTAGAACTAAGAATCTAATGGGCTGAACTCCTATTCATTTTGTAGGCAACCAGCTATAACTAGGCTCGGTAGGTCTGTCACCTCTACTTAAAGATCTTCCCACTCTTTTGCAACAGAGACGGGTTGGCCCTGAATAGGCTGTCTTGAAGTAGCTCGCCGAGTTTCGGGGGTTCAAACTAAAGGGCACTTTGCTTGAATGTTGCTAACTAGCTCATGATGCAAAAGGTACGAGGTTAGGTCTCTACTTTTTGTTTCTTTACTGGGTTGTTTCATTTCTCTTTCAGCATTCCCTTGCGGTACTTTCTCTATGGCGCCTTGTTCCTTTTCTGTCGCCCATACTAAGGGGGTAAAATGGTTTGTTTAATAAGTTGTTATGCTTAAGGGGTTATTAATGTTGGTTGTTGTATTTAGGGGTGGGGCTAGCTTTTGGGAATTGTCAGCGTGACCTGACTTGCACAGGTATCTTCTCGGTGTAAGGGAGATGCTATACTATTTTAGCTTCACTCTGATTTTTCCAAGCGCACCTTCCGGTACACTTACCATGTTACGACTTGCCTCCCCTTTGTCTTGCTTTTTGTTTATTTACTTCTTCTTTGTGTGCTTGGGGAGAGTGACGGGCGGTGTGTGCGCGCTTCAGGGCCAGTTTCAGGGGAACATTCTGCTATCCGCCTTACTGCTAAATCCTCCTTCAGATGGTTGTTTCAGTCCTTCATTCGTGGTTCACTGGCTCAGTGAATGTAGCCCATTTCTTCCCCTCTCATACGCTACACCTCGACCTGGCGTTTTGGGTGGTGCCAATTCTGCTCACTTTATGTCCTTCATGGGGTGAGCTGACGACGGCGGTATATAGGCGGGATAAACAAGAGAGGGTGAGGTTTAACGGGGATTATCGGTTCTAGAACAGGCTCCTCTAGGTGGGTCTAAAGCACCGCCAAGTCCTTTGGGTTTTAAGCTGGGGCTCGTAGTTTCCGGGCGAGTAATAGGTGTGATGTATTTACCTGTGTTTATGGCTAGGCATAGTGGGGTATCTAATCCCAGTTTGTTTCTTAGCTTTCGTGGTACTTATATCTTAAAGCCACTTTCGCGGGTGGGCTTCCTGTCTTCGGGAGCGTATAACAGCTTTGAAGATGTTTGGCTTTAGTGCAATACTATAATAACCACATTTTACGCCGGGGTTTGTCAACTTGAGCCTCTCGTATAACCGCGGTGGCTGGCACGAGTTTTACCGGCTCTCTTGGTTTTAACTAAGTCAAGTTTTCACTTATAGCTTAATGTCTATTACTGCTGAATTCCCTTGAGGGTGTGGCCAAGCAAGGCGTTTTGGGCTGCATGTCGGGGCGTGCCTAATACCTGCTCCTTTTTTTCGTTTGGGGAAAAGATGTAGGGCATTCTCACAGGGGTGCGGATACTTGCATGTATAAATTTAACCAAAGCTGACATTAAAGTCAGGACCAAACTTTTGTGCTTACGAGGCTTTCTAGGGCCTATCTTAACATCTTCAGTGTTATGCTTTACTTAAGCTACGTTGGC